AATCCGTTGGACAAGCGGATTCACATCTCTTACAACCTACACAGTCCTCTGTTCTTGGAGCAGGAGCAATTTGCTTAGCTTTACATCCGTCCCAAGGTATCATTTCCAATACATCTGTGGGGCAGGCTCGTACACATTGAGTACACCCTATACATGTATCATAAATCTTTACTGAATGTGACATTGGATCTATCAATTTTTTGAACGTTATCAATTTTCGATCTGGTAAAATCAGTAGTAACTGAATCATATATTGTAGACACCAGACGAATCAGTGGTTTACCAGAATTTTTTTTTAATTTAATAATCAATCTACTTCTGGATCTGGTCATGAGAATGAGAGAGGTCCAAGATACTTTGATTTATTACGTTTCAGCAAACATGGTCATACGAGTTATACACGACACGCTAATTCTAATTGATAAATATTCTATATATCTGTCTTTATTTATATCATTACGACTATTTATTCAACAAATTCGATTGATTGATACGAGTTGATTTTCTGTTACGATAGATCGACGAAACAATAGCTGGCCCAATAGCTGCTTCAGCGGCTGCAATAGCTATAACAAAGATCGAGAAAATGTCTCCTTTTAATTGTCGACTATCAAATAAATCAGAAAATGTTACGAGATTTAGATTAACCGCATTCAGTATAAGCTCAAGACACATAAGTGCTCTAACCATGTTTCGGCTTGTGATCAATCCATAAATACCGATAGAAAATAAATAGGCACTCAAAATAAGTATATGCTCGGTCATCATTGACCAACTCCTCATCAATTGAGATTGATTTCAATATGAACAACAATACAATTTAACCGATTTGATTGACTAGAATATAACAAGTACGGAAAAAAGAAAGGTATTAGTAATGGATCGAACTCAAACCCATTCAATTTAATATATGAACAATAGAATATCAAAATGGAACTGAAGGGAAATTGATGTCATAATAGTAACACAGAACAAAACACGGCCTTGTTTATTTTATTTGATTTTGGATTTCTAATTCTAAGTATTTATTACTGACGAGCCATAGCAATTGCACCTATCAAAGCAACTAAAAGAATTATAGAAATGAGTTCAAATGGAAGATAAAAATCTGTTGATAAATGAATTCCAATTTGTTGAACGTTACTTGTCAGGTCCTGCTCTATAATCTGGTTTGATCTTGTAGTCCAAATAATCCCGTACCATGACGTATCTGAGATAGTAGTAATTAGTGAAAAAAGAATACTTGTACAAACCAGTGAAGTAACTCCATCTCCAACTGTCCAAAGATATAAATCCTTGTAATATTCTGAACCATTCATGAACATCACAGCAAATACGATTAAGACATTTACGGCTCCCACGTAAATAAGGAGCTGTGCAGCAGCTACAAAATAGGAGTTAGATGGAATATGGAATAAGGATATACAAACAAGAACCAATCCTAATGAAAAGGCAGAATAAATTGGATTGGTAAGTAATACCACCCCTAGGCCTCCTAATATAAGACCTGATCCTAGAAATACTAAAAGAATATCATGTATTGATCCAGGTAAATCCATTATGTGTAAAATAAGAGATAAATAAGTTGAAATATTTCATTTTCATGACCTTACTGACCGGGCCAGGAAAAAAGAGGTTACCCTATCTTTCTTTTTTTTTTCTTGTATATGCCTAATTGAATTGAATCTTAATGTGGTGTGGATTGATGTAGATACAGTTATTGGACCAATCCCGCTTTTGTATCCGAAAGAGTAGTTGAAATTTGATATTTCGAAATCATCACGGATATATGAATCTATTCTAAATCCAAATCAAGCCGTGATTCTCACCAATCAATAGTTATGTTTTGTAGTTACTAACCAACCAAAATGAAAGAAACTTCGCTTCTTTAGATCAAAACGGAATCTTAGTAATTGGTAATCGTTCTTGAATCAAGGGGGTTATCCGTGGCTATTTTTATTTGAGTCGAATTCATAATTGTTCGAATTGTGTAATCGCCAATTACTGACATTGGTAACCGACCCAAAGCAATTTGATTATAATTCAATTCGTGACGATCGTAAGTAGAAAGTTCATATTCTTCAGTCATTGATAAACAGTTTGTTGGACAATACTCGACGCAGTTACCACAAAATATACAGATTCCGAAATCAATACTATAATTAAGCAATCGTTTCTTTCTAATATCTGTTTCCAATCTCCAATCAACAACGGGTAGATCTATGGGGCATACACGAACACATACTTCACAAGCAATGCATTTATCAAATTCAAAGTGGATTCGACCGCGGAAACGCTCTGATGTGATCGATTTTTCATAAGGATATTGAATAGTTACAGGTAAACGATTCGCGTGGGATAAGGTAATCATGAAACTTTGACCAATGTACCTTGCAGCTCGTACTGTTTGTTGACCATAATTCATGAACCCAGTCACCATAGGGAACATATCGTGGATATCCATGAATAAATTGATGTTTCTTTCTCTTGCTTGAGAGAG